TGATAAGCAATCCCACTACTTCTGATCCTGTGGTTTCTACACTTGAAGAACAAAACCTAGGGCGTATCGCTCAAATTATTGGCCCAGTACTGGATGTCATTTTTCCACCGGGCAAGATGCCTAATATTTATAATGCTTTGGTAATTAAGGGTCGAGATACTGTCGGTCAGCAAATTAATGTAACTTGTGAAGTACAACAATTATTAGGAAATAATCGAGTGAGAGCTGTAGCTATGAGTGCTACAGATGGTCTGATGAGAGGAATGAAAGTGATTAACACGGGAGCTCCTCTCAGTGTTCCAGTCGGGGGAGCTACTCTCGGACGAATTTTCAACGTTCTTGGAGAGCCCGTTGATAATTTAGGTCCTGTCGATACTCGCACAACATCTCCTATTCATAGATCTGCACCCGCCTTCATACAGTTAGATACAAAATTCTCAATCTTTGAAACAGGGATTAAAGTGGTGGATCTTTTAGCCCCCTATCGCCGTGGAGGAAAAATCGGACTATTTGGGGGAGCTGGAGTGGGTAAAACAGTACTCATCATGGAATTGATCAACAACATTGCCAAAGCTCACGGAGGCGTATCCGTATTTGGCGGAGTAGGTGAACGTACTCGTGAAGGGAATGATCTCTACATGGAAATGAAAGAATCCGGGGTGATTAATGAAAAAAATATTGCAGAATCCAAAGTGGCTCTAGTATATGGTCAAATGAATGAACCGCCAGGAGCTCGTATGAGAGTTGGCTTGACTGCCCTAACCATGGCGGAATATTTCCGGGATGTTAATGAGCAAGACGTACTTCTATTCATTGACAATATATTTCGTTTCGTTCAAGCAGGGTCCGAAGTTTCTGCCTTATTAGGTAGAATGCCTTCTGCAGTGGGTTATCAACCTACCCTTAGTACGGAAATGGGTTCTTTGCAAGAAAGAATTACTTCTACCAAGGAAGGATCCATAACATCGATCCAAGCAGTTTATGTACCTGCGGATGATTTGACCGACCCTGCTCCTGCCACGACATTTGCACATTTAGATGCTACTACCGTATTATCAAGAGGATTAGCTGCCAAAGGTATTTATCCAGCAGTAGATCCCTTGGATTCAACGTCAACTATGTTACAACCTCGGATCGTTGGCGAAGAACATTATGAAACTGCGCAAAGGGTTAAGCAAACTTCACAACGTTACAAAGAACTTCAGGACATTATAGCTATCCTTGGGTTGGACGAATTATCCGAAGAAGATCGTTTAACTGTAGCAAGAGCACGCAAGATTGAGCGTTTCTTATCACAACCCTTCTTTGTGGCAGAAGTCTTTACTGGTTCTCCAGGGAAATATGTTGGTCTCGCAGAAACAATTCGAGGGTTTAAATTCATCCTTTCCGGAGAATTAGACGGTCTTCCCGAGCAGTCCTTTTATTTGGTGGGTAACATCGATGAAGCTACCGCGAAAGCTATTAACTTAGAAGAGGAGAGCAAATTGAAGAAATGACCTTAAATCTTTGTGTACTGACTCCTAATCGAATGATTTGGGATTCCAAAGTTAAAGAGATTATTTTATCTACTAATAGTGGACAAATTGGAGTATTACCAAACCATGCCCCCATTGCCACGGCTGTAGATATAGGTCTTTTGAGAATACGGCGAAACGACCGATGGTTAACGGTGGCTCTTATGGGCGGTTTCGCTAGAATAAGTAATAATGAGATCACCATTTTAGGAAATAGTGCGGAAATTAGTACTGACATTGATCCGCAAGAAGCTCAACAAACTCTTGAAATAGCTGAAGCTAACTTGAGTAGAGCTGAGGGTAAGAGACAAGCAATTGAGGCAAATCTAGCTCTCAGACGAGCTAGGACACGAGTAGAAGCTGTCAAAGTGATTTCCTATTAGTAGTCAATACATTCAATCAAAATCAAAAGAGTTCTTTATTATACACTACACACTACATCTTGATTCCACAAATGGAACACAATGAAGTCTAATTTGATTAATCTGATGATAGAACGAAAAAAAGAGGATGAGTAGAAAAACTTATTAGATACCACGGAATCCGGTATCTAATAAGTTCTACCTACTATTGGATTTGAACCAATGACTCCCGCCGTATGAAAGCAATACTCTAACCACTGAGTTAAGTAGGTCATTTCTCACCACAAAAAGGTTCTCCATCACTTCGATGGATTATAGGTAAAATCTATTTTCTAAGCAATATCAATCTTTTCTTTTACCAATTAAGAATAAACGGATCAGAGAGTTATCATGTGGGATACCCTTCTTGACAAGAAATTGTCTTTATGTTAAAATGGTTATGACAAGGGCTATAGCTCAGTTAGGTAGAGCACCTCGTTTACACGTGCGCCAATGTTTTTCAAGGGAACCCATTATGCAATGACCATAATTGATCTTTTTGAGAAGTCGATGTCTTACTCCGTAGATTCGAGAGAATAAGAGAAAAATAGCCTGACAAATTTGGTTTGATCCGGTTCAGGTGCG